AGCAATTATTAAGGAATTAAAAAAAAAAATAGCAAAATTGAAAAAAAAAGACTCTGTAGTTCTAAGAGTTTTAAAAAAAAGAACAAAATCCTTATCCTTTCCAAATATCTCAAAAAAAATAAAAAAATGGCTTATTAAAGTTATTCCATTTTTAAAAAAAAAAATAAAAGAACTCTCAAAATTAAATCCAATTCTATTATTTAGATTGAGAAAAGTATCTAAATTAAGTGAAACTAAAAAAGAAAAAGATTTTATAATACTCCACAATCAGAAAATTAATGAATCATTTAGTCAAATTCAATCTACAAATTGGACAAATTATTCACTGAGAGAAAAAAAAATGAAAGATCTAATTGCTAGAACAAGCACAATCAGAAATCAAATAGAAAGAATAAAAAAAGAGAAAAAAAAAGTAATTCCGGAAATAAACATTAGCCATAATAGAACAAGTTTAAATGCTAAAAGATTAGCATCACAAAAAAATAATTTTCAAATATTAAAAAGAATAAATACTCGATTCGTTCGTAAATTATATTTTTTAAAAAAAATTTTCACTAAAAAAATATACATGGATTTATTTTTATCTATCATTACTATTCGTAGAATAAATATAAGAATAAATATGCAACTTTTTGTTGAAAAAAAAAAAATGGAAAACTATATTTCCAATAATGAAAGCAATGAAAGAAGATTTGAGAAAACAAATCAAAATAAAATTCAATTTATTTCCAGTATAAAAAAGTCGCTTCATAATATTCTTAATAAAAATTCACATTATCACTTAGCCTGCTTGTCACAAGCATATGTCTTTTACAAATTATCACAAATGACCGCTCTTAACTTGTACTTGTATAAGTTAAGACCTATTCTTGAATATCAAGGAACTTCTTTGTTTCTTAAAACTTCACTAAAGAATTATTTTGAACCAAAAAGATTATTTTATTCTGAATTAAAACAAAAGAAACCTACTAATTCTCAAATAAATCAATGGAAAAGGTGGTTACGAAGTAATTATCAATACAATTTTTCTCCGATTACCTGGTCTAGATTAATAGAACAAAGATGTCAAAATAGAATTAATAAACGTGATACAATTCAACAACAAAATTTAAACAAACAGGATTGTTATGAAAAAGATCAATTAATTTATTACAAAAAAGAAAATTTTCAAAAATATAAAAAATATAATCTTTTATCCTATAGATTTATTAATTATGAACATAAAAGGGAGCCATCTATTTATGTCTCAACATTTCAAAAAACAAAGAGTTCCTATAATTACAACACCCATAAAAAGAATATTTATGAAATATTTGAATTAGGGGATAGTCCTATTAATAATTTTTTAAGAAAAAAGGATATTAGGAATATGGAAAAAAATCCGGATAGAAAATATTTTGATTGGAAAATTTTCCATTTTTGTCTTAGAAAGACAAGCGATATTGTAACTTGGATCAAGATCGATATCAACAGTAATAAAAATACTCAAACCGGAACTAAAAATTTTCAAATAATTAAAAAAATTGATAAAAAAAACTGTTTTTTTATTATGATTGATCCAGAAATCAATTCACCGAATCAAAAACAAAAAATTTATGATTGGATGGGAATGAATAAAAAAATACTAAGTGATTCCATATTGGATTTCGAACTTTGGTTTTTCCCAGAATTTATACTACTTTATAATACATATAAAATGAAACCGTGGGGTATACCAAGCAAATTGCTGCTTTTCAATTTAAATATAAATGAAAGGGATAATAAAAATAAAAACACCAATAGAAAGCAAAAATGGGCTATATCGTCGAATGAAAAAATTGATTTTGAATTAACAATAACAAATAAAAAAACAAAAGAAAAAAAATCTGCAGACGAAAGAGATCTTAGATCAAATAAACAAAATAAAGGAAACCTTAAAGATATTGAAAAAAATTATTCGCAATCCAATATAAAAGAATATAAGAATAAAAAAAAATACAAAAGCAATACAGAAGCAGAAATGGATTTGTTCCTGAAAAGGTATTTACTTTTTCAATTAAGGTGGAATGATACTTTGAACCAAAGAATGATCGAAAATATCAAGATATATTGTCTCTTACTTAGACTAGGAAATCCAAGAAAAATAACTCTATCTTCTATTCAAAGGAAAGAAATGAATCTGGATATAATGCTGATTCAGAAGAATTTAACTCTTACAAAATTAATGAAAAAAGAGCTATGGATTATGGAACCCCTTCTACTATCTGTAAAAAAGAATGGTCAGTTTATTTTGTATCAAACCATCGCTATTTTATTCGTTCAAAAAAGGAGGTATCAAGGATACCGAGAACAAAAATATGTGAATAAGGGGAATTTGGATAAATCTATTTTTATTTTAAAACATTATCAAAGGATAACTACAAATAGAGACAAAAATAATTATAATTTGCCTGTTCCTGAAAATATTTTATCGTATAGACGCCGTAGAGAGTTGAGAATTCTAATTTGTTTGAATTCAAAGACTAAGGATGTTGTAAATAGAAATCCAATATTTAGCAATGAGAACAAAGTAAAAAACTGGAATAAATTTTTGAATGAAAATAAAGATCTTAATAGAGATAAAACTCAATTTCAATTGATTAAATTAAAGTTCTTTCTTTGGCCCAATTACCGATTAGAAGATTTAGCTTGTATCAATCGTTATTGGTTTAATACCAATAATGGTAGCCGTTTCAGTATGTTAAGAATACATATGTACCCACGATTGAGAATATATTGGTGATCTGTTTTGCTATATATCCTGACTTTATCTGGTAAGCAAAGAAATGCACACGACTTGTCCTACATCTCTTTCTAATATAGAATAGTAATTCGATTCAAATGAAGTATGGGTTCAATCTATAAACAAATCAACAAAATTTGCTTTTCCACTTTTCTCTTTTGAAAATACAAAATTAGTTATTCTTTTCTTTTTAATCCCTATACAAATCCAATTTTGAATTGATTAATTTTATAGAATTTGTATTCTATAAAATTAATCAATTCAAAATTTTTGTGTACACCAGATTCAAATCGATGACATTATTATTACTGATTAGTCAATTTCATTTTTTATAAAAAGGGGGAGGGATTCATTTTATGGTCAAAAATTCGCTAATTTCGGTTATTTCACAAAAAGAAAAAGAAGAAAATCGAGGATGTGTTGAATTTCAAGTGTTCAGTTTTACCAATAAGATACGGCTGCTTACTTCACATTTGGAATTGCACAAAAAAGACTATTTATCTCAGACAGGTTTGCGGAAAATTCTGGGAAAACGCCAACGCCTCCTAAGTTATTTGTCAAAAAAAAATAGAGTACGTTATAAAGAATTAATTGGTCAATTGAATATTCGAGATACAAAAAATCATTAATTTGAAAAGCCATTTTGAATTATTCACTTAAATTTGGATGAACCCCCTTTTCACTTTCAGCAATGCATGTACCAATGAATCGGGAAAACCCTATGACTGCACCAGCTACAAGAAAAGATCTCATGATAGTTAATATGGGTCCTCACCACCCATCAATGCATGGTGTTCTTCGACTTATTGTTACTCTAGATGGTGAAGATGTTATTGACTGTGAACCAATATTAGGTTATTTACACAGAGGAATGGAAAAAATTGCAGAAAATCGCACAATTATACAATATTTGCCTTATGTAACACGTTGGGATTATTTAGCTACTATGTTTACAGAAGCAATAACTGTAAATGGACCAGAACAATTGGGAAATATTCAAATACCCCAAAGGGGGAGCTATATCAGAGTAATTATGTTGGAGTTGAGCCGTATAGCTTCTCATTTATTATGGCTTGGACCTTTTATGGCAGATATTGGTGCGCAGACCCCTTTCTTCTATATTTTTCGAGAAAGAGAATTGATATATGACCTATTCGAAGCTGCCACCGGCATGCGAATGATGCATAATTATTTCCGTATTGGAGGGGTAGCTGCCGATTTACCTTACGGATGGATCGATAAATGTTTAGATTTTTGCGATTATTTTTTAAGAGGGGTTGCTGAATATCAAAAGCTTATTACACGGAATCCCATTTTTTTAGAACGAGTTGAGGGGGTAGGGATTATTGGTAGAGAGGAAGCACCAAATTGGGGTTTATCAGGACCAATGCTCCGAGCTTCTGGAATACAGTGGGATCTTCGCAAAGTTGACCATTATGAGTGTTATGACGAATTTGATTGGGAAGTCCAATGGCAAAAAGAAGGGGATTCATTAGCTCGTTATTTAGTACGAATTGGTGAAATGACAGAATCTATAAAAATTATTCAACAGGCTCTGGAAGGAATTCCAGGAGGGCCCTATGAGAATTTAGAAATTCGGCGCTTTGATAGAGTAAAGAATACCGAATGGAATGACTTTGAATATCGATTCATTAGTAAAAAACCTTCTCCAACCTTTGAATTATCAAAGCAAGAACTGTATGTAAGAGTCGAAGCTCCAAAAGGAGAATTGGGAATTTTTATGATAGGAGATCAGAATATTTTTCCTTGGAGATGGAAAATTAGACCGCCGGCTTTTATCAATTTGCAAATTCTTCCTCAATTAGTTAAAAGAATGAAATTGGCTGATATTATGACGATACTAGGTAGCATAGATATTATTATGGGAGAAGTTGATCGTTGAAATGATAATTAATACAACAGAAACTATTAATTCTTTTTCTAAATTGGAATTACTAAAAGAAGTGTATGGAATAATATGGATGTTTGTTCCTATTTTGACTCTTGTATTAGGAATCACAATAGGTGTATTAGTAATTGTTTGGTTAGAGAGAGAAATATCTGCAGGGATCCAACAACGTATTGGACCAGAATATGCCGGGCCTTTGGGGATTCTTCAAGCTCTAGCAGATGGAACAAAATTGCTTTTCAAAGAGAATCTTCTTCCATCTAGAGGAAATACTCTTTTATTTAGTATTGGACCATCTATAGCAGTTATATCCATTTTACTAAGTTATTC